TCTTTTATGCGGATCGTTATTATCAGTTGCTCTTATAGTGATTACATTTCAAAAAAGAATCGATTCTTTTTTGAAAAACAATCATTTTTTCAGTTTAAGGAAGTCGTTTTTCTTTGGTGATATGGAATATTTGAACCAAAAAGGAAGTTTATTAAAAAATACTTCTTTCTTCTCATTTCAAAATTTTTACAAATATCAATTAATTCAGCGTTTGGATTATTGGAGTTATCGTGTCATTAGTTTAGGGTTTACCTTTTTAACCATAGGTATTCTTTCTGGAGCAGTATGGGCTAATGAAGCATGGGGTTCTTATTGGAATTGGGACCCTAAGGAAACTTGGGCATTTATTACTTGGACCATATTTGCAATTTATTTACATACTAGAACCAATCCAAAATTGCAAGATCAAGGGACAAATTCGGCATTTGTAGCTTCTATAGGATTTCTCCTAATTTGGATATGCTTTTTTGGGATCAATCTATTAGGAATCGGGTTACATAGTTATGGTTCATTCCAATGAATATCTAATTGAATAAAAGAAAATACATGAAGAATACATAAAAAAATCGTCTGATACACAATGCAATGAAAATTTGTGCGAGTTTTTGAGAACCTTTTGAATAATTCCTCTATTTAAAAGGTTCTCAAAAACTTTAGATGTATCTCATTACAATTCTAATTCACCCTTCCCTTTTTTTTCATTGTACAACGAAGAATCGTGAAAATATGAAAGTCAAAGAATTCTAAGACTTTCTTTCCAATTAATGAAATTTATTTCATTGAGTATTTAATCTAAAAAAAGAATTAGTATCTATAAAAATAATTAGATATTAGATAATAGAACTTGTACCTTGTCAACCGATAACGGGAGAACGAAATCAGGATAAAAACCAATTCCTATTACAGGTAGAAAGATACAGATCAAAACAAATAGTTCTCGTGGTCCAGAATCAAAAAAATTTGAGTTTGGAATATTGAATAGTTTGTATCCATAGAAAATCTGACGTAACATAGATAATAAATAAATAGAAGTTAATATCATTCCAATTGCCATTACAAAAGTAATTAACATTTTTGTCATGAAAAGATATTTTGGGCTGGTAATTAGTCCAAAAAAGACTAAAAATTCTGCAACAAAACCACTCATTCCTGGTAATGCAAGAGAAGCCATCGAGAAACTACTAAACATGGTAAAGATTTTTGGCATTGGGATAGATATCCCCCCATCTCTTCGAGATAAACAAAACGTATTTTATCACAACTTGTTCCTGCTAAGAAAAAAAGTGCAGCACCAATCAATCCATGAGAGAGTATTTGTAAAATGGCTCCATTAAGTCCCATGCCAGTTATAGAACCAATTCCTATAATTAGGAAACCCATGTGAGATACGGAAGAATAGGTAATACGTTTTTTTTTAATTGCGTTGACCGAGAGAAGTTGAAGCTGCATAAATGATTTGTATTATTCCTACTATCACCAACCAGGGAGATAATCTAGAATGAGCGTGAGCTAATAATTCCATATTGATCCGAATCAATCCATATGCTCCCATCTTTAATAATATTCCAGCTAAAAGCATACATTTACTGTAATGTGCTTGCCCGTGGGTATCTGGTAACCATGTATGTAGGGGTATCATCGGCGATTTGACAGCATAAGCAATAAGAAAACCAAAATAGAGTATTATTTCCAATGCTGCAGGATACGATTGATTCGCTAATCTTTCTAAATCTAATGTTGGTTCATTGGAACCATATAAACCCATACCTAGAACTCCTATTAAGAGAAAAATGGAACCTCCGGCAGTACACAAAATAAACTTTGTAACCGAGTACAGGCGTTTTTTTCCTAACCCACATGGATAAAAGTAAGTAAACAGGAATTAATTCTAATTCCCACATGATGAAAAAAAGTAAAAGGTCTCGAGAAGAAAATGATCCTATTTGGCCACTCTACATTGCTAACATCAAGAAATAGAAGAATCGTGGATTTCGAGTAACTGGCCAAGCTGCTAAAGTAGCTAAAGTAGTGATAAATCCTGTCAGTAAAATGGGTCCTATGGAAAGTCCATCGGTTCCCAGTCTCCAGTGAAAATCAAAAAGATTGATCCATTTAGAATCCTCCTTCAATTGGATTAATGGATCGTCCAATTGGAAATGATAACAAAATACATAGGTCATTAGAAGGAGCTCTAGGATACATATACATAGAGTATACCACCTATACACCTTATTTCCCCTATGAGGGAAAAAGACAATCGAAGAACCCGCAAATATGGGCAAAACAAGAAGTATTGTTAACCAAGGACAATAACTCGTGATAAAGATAAGATAAAATTAGACCAGAAAAGTCCGTACTCGAGAAAAGAAAATATATTATTCTTCTCCCGAGCACGGGGTTTTGTCGGTAAAGAGGAATCAAATGATTCAAATGGAGTTTTTTGTCACATATCAATAAGAAAGACCCATGCTGCGAGTTGTTTCATGCCATAAATAAACACGGACACTCAAAAAATCCGTTGGACAAGCGGATTCACATCTTTTACAACCTACACAATCCTCGGTTCTTGGCGCAGAAGCAATTTGCTTAGCTTTACATCCGTCCCAAGGTATCATTTCCAATACATCCGTGGGGCAAGCTCGAACACATTGGGTACATCCTATACATGTATCATAAATCTTTACTGAATGTGACATTGGGTCTAGAAATTCCAGTTTTGAACACAAAAGATTTTCGATCTGGTAAAATAATATAAGAAAATGAAATAAATCATATATTTTCTATTGTAGACACCAGACGAATCAATGATTTATCAAAATTTGAAGAATCAATAGATTTTAGAATCTGTTTATGAGAAAGGGCCAAGATACTTTGATTTTCATTTCAATAATCATGAAAATGAAATATGAGTTTACGAATTCAATTCATGTGAATTTTACTATCTTTCTATATGTATATGAATCTATATAGATTCATATACATATAGAAAGATTCTAGTATATTTCCTAGTATATTTCTAGTATATAGAAATATAATTAAATTAAGGATATTATAATATATATTATATATCAGATGAATACGTTTGTTATTAGGTTAGTTATAAAATAAGTTCGTAACTATAAATCATAAATCTATATGCTATATGAAAATATATGAAAAAAGAGAAGAAAGAAAAAGAAAGATATTCTATTATCTTATTATTCTAATTCTATTTAGAATATTATATCTAAAAGTCTTATGTTTTGATTCCTATGTGAAAATAGAAGAATTCTAACTAATTATTCAGCAAATTCGATTGATTGATACGAGTTGATTTTCTGTTACGATGGATCGACGAAACAATAGCTAGCCCAATAGCTGCTTCAGCAGCCGCAATAGCTATAAAAAAGATTGAGAAAATTTCTCCTTTTAATTGCCGACTATCAAATATATCGGAAAATGTGACAAGATTTAGATTCACCGAATTCAGTATAAGCTCAAGACACATAAGTGCTCTAACCATGCTTCGGCTTGTGATCAGTCCATAGATACCGATAGAAAATAAATAAACACTTAGAAAAAGTACATGCTCTAACATCATTGATAAACCCCAAATTATTGTCTCCTCCCCACCAATAAGACCCACTCCTTCAACTCGTTCCAAAAAGATGGGATTTCGCGTAATGAGCTTTTGATACTCAACAACTTCTGTTAAAAAATAATCACAGAAATCAAAACATTTATCTATCCAGCCAGAAGGTAAATCCGCAGCTACTCCTCCGATGCGGAAAGAATTATGCATCATCCGCATACCTGTGGCGGCTTCGAATAGATCATATATTAATTCCCTCTCTCTTAAAATATAGAAAAAGGGAGTCTGTGCACCAATATCGGCCATAAAAGGGCCAAGCCATAACAAAAGGGAGGTCAGTTCCAGCATAATAACTCTGATATAACTGGCCCTTTCTTTTAGGCACTTGAACACTTTCCAATCGTTCTGGTGCATTTACTGTTATTGCTTCTGTGAACATAGTAGCTAAATAATCCCAACGTGTTACATAAGGCAAATATTGTATAATTGTTGATTCTCCGCTATTTTTTCCATCCCTCTGTGTAAATAGCCCAATATGGGTTCACAGTCAATAACATCTTTACCATCCAGAGTAACGATCAGCCGAAGAACACCATGCATTGATGGGTGGTGAGGACCCATATTGACTATTATGAAATTTTTTCTTGTAGCCGGTACAGTCATATTTTTTTCCTTAATTCATTATTTCATGAGATTCTTAAAATGAAAAATAAAAAAAAAAAGAATAACTGAACTAATAAGAATAAGAAAAGAATAAAAAAGAACAAGGATAATAAGAATAAAATAATAAGAAACTCAAATAAGAAATTCAAAATTAGTTAACGAGTTTTTTGTTCCCGAATATCTAACTGATCCATTAATTTCTTATAACGCACTTTCTTTTTCTTTGACAAATAAGTCAATAATCGTTGACGTTTTCCCAGAATTCTTCGTAGACCTCTTTGCGATAAAAAATCTCTTTTGTGCAATTCTAAATGTGAAGTAAGTCTCCGTATCTTACTGGTGAAATGGAATACTTGAAATTCAACAGACCCACTATTTTCTTCTTTTTCTTCTTGTGTAATAACTGAGATGAATGAATTTTTGACCATAAATTAAGATTTCTATCTTTCTTTTCTGTGAATTTTACGGATCAGGAAAAATAATAATATTTCTTATGTCAGTTATTTTCATCTAGTATACATCAAAATCGGATTTCATTCATATACTACTTTGTTTTTTCTTTATGTGGTTTATGTTTTTATGTTTTGTATATTTGATCCAAATATACAAAACATATATGTATTCACGAAAGAAAACAATTTCTTTTTACTGAAAAGAATTCCGTTATTCCTAATGAAATTTGATACACTATGAAATCAGCATCATGTAGTAGAATGTTACACAGTGTATATGTTTCGGCTTTCATCTATTAATCTACCAAATATGTTACACGATATGTAGGAAACCCACTATAGATTTTTTTCATTTTTGATTGGAATTGAATTCATTCTGAATTGTGAATACATATGTATTCTTGACATACTGAAACGACTGCTGTTATTGGTATCAAACCAATAGCGATTCATACAAGCTACATCTTCTAATCGAAAATTGGGCCAAAGAAACAATTTGAATTTCATGAAATCTTTTCTATCTTTATTAATATGTTTGTCCTCATTCAAAAATTGTCCACAGTTTCTTCTTTTGTTTTCATTGCAAAATCTTGTATTTCTATCCACAACATGAAAATTCCGGGAATTGAAACAAATTCGAATTCGAAATTCTCTACGATGTCTGGGAGATAGAATATTTTCAGGAACAAGTAAATCATAATGATTTTTGTCTCCACTCAAAAATATGTTGCTGTGTCGTGCAATGGATTTTTCAAACCCCCCTTTCTCAATATATCTTTTTTTTGTGTATTTTTTATTTGTTTGATGCTTTTTCTTATCGACCGATGAAATATCCATAGTTTGATATATAATATATTTTCCCTTCCTTTGTATAGATAGACAAATTGGTTCAATAATAAATATTCCCTTTCTTATCAATTCTGCAAGAACTAGGTCCTTTTGAATCAGCATTTCATCTATATTTATTTCACCTCTTTGAATCGAAGATATAGCAATTTCCTTTGGATTTCTTAGTCTAAGTAGGAGACAATATATCCTGATATTTTTCATTATTTCTTTATTCAAGGGATCAGACCATCTTAGTTGAAAAAGTAAATATTTTTTCAAAAAGAAATCTAGTTCCATTTCATTCTTGCTCTTATATTGTTTCTTTTTTAGAACCTTTTTCATTTCTAATCTTACGTAATCTTCTTCAACAGTTTTTTGATTTTCTTTTTTTATTTTTCGTAGATTCCATACAAGATTTCCTTGGACCTGTTGTTCATTCTCTTCCTGCTTGGAATTTCCTAATTCACGATCTTTTTTTTTATTAGATGATTTCTTTGGATTTACGTTAATGCTTTTACTTTTTTCATTTATAGAAAAAGGAAAAAAGAGTGATTTGATTGGGATGATCCAAGGTTTCATTTTATAGAAATCAAAAAGTAGCACAAATTCGGGGAAGAACCAAGTTTCTAGATTGGATATAGTATCATGATTTGATACGGTCTCATAGAACCTTTCTTTATTCATTCCCATGCAATCAAAAAAGAAACTTTTTTGATTGCATGGTTTGATCTCTTGATTCATTGTAGGAAAAAAAAGATCTTTTTTTTCCATTTTTTTTAAATTCTTAATTTCATTCTTAGTATCTTTCTGAATCTTGATACCAATATGTGCATCGGTCCAGATCTCAATATTATTTATAAAACAAAGATGAAGAATTCTACAATCAAGATATTTTCTATCCAAATTTGTATTCCTATCTATAAGATATCCTTTTTCTAGATAATCATTACTAGGTATACTTACCAATACATAAAATGATTCAGGTTTCGATATATTGAAATGAGATGGAATTTCTTGGTCCCCGTTTCTTTCTAATGTTGATCCAGAAATGTCTAAATTAGGAAGGTTTATGTATTTATATGAGAAAAGATCATATCTGTAATGTTTTTTCCATTTGTCTTTTTGACTCATAAATGACTTTGCTGCATAGTCATTTTTTTTCATGGAAGAAATAAATTGGTATTTTTGATATAAATCCAATTGGTTTGATTCCTTGTTTTGAATCATACGATGTTTATTGATTCTATTTCGCCATTCTTTAGGTACTAAAGGAGACCTTCTTTTTTGAGATAAATCGTATTGATAATGACCTTTTAACCAATTTTTCCATTCGTTCATTACATACGTATGAATTTTATTATGTGAGTTAACTATTCCATGTATCATAAAATAGTCTTTTAAATTATCCTTAAAAAAGGGATAGCTCCCTTGATATTTCAGTAAAGGTCTCAGTTGATACTTATTAAGTAATTGGTTTTGTGATATTTTGTAAAAAACATATGCTTGGGACAGGGAAGATAAGTTCCAATAAGTATTGGAATTTTGATTTCTATTCGTAGTATTTTCAGTATTTGAAAACGATTTAATTTCTTTTATAGTCAAAAGAAAATTCATTGTATTTTTATTTGTTTCATCAATTCCTTCTTGTTCTTGATTTATTTCATTGTTGTAAATGGATTTAGGAAAGATCTTTTTTGTTGATTCAAAGAAAAGTTGTGCATTTATCTTAGAAACGGTAATGGTACATAGCAAAATATCTCTGTATATCTTTTCAATGAATGATTTGATAAAGTAGTGTGATTTACGCATTAATCGGATATTTTTCTTTTTTAATATTTTCAAAATATGTTTCTGTGATTCCGATCCTTTATTATCAGAAATTAGAACTATTTCTTTTTTTTTCTTGTCTTTTGTAGTTTGTTCAATTTGATTCCTGATTTTGATTGTCTTATCAGAAAGATCTTTCATTCTTTTTTCTATTAGTGAATAATTTAACCAATTCATCGTTCTATTTAGAACGGACGATTCGCGAAGAATCTTATTATCTCTTTTGAAATCCTTTTTGTTTTTGTTCGGTTCATATACTTTTTCTTTCCTTAATTCAAATAAGAAAATTGGATTTACTTTCTCCAGTTTTTTCATTATTAGTTTGATAACTTGAACGACCCCTTTTGTTTTTTCTTTTCTAATTTTTAGAAAGGATTTTCTTTTTTTATTTAAAGATTTTAAAACTTGTGAAAAGTTATTTTTCACCTTTTTTTTTCTTTTTTGGAGTTCTTTATAAATAGGTTCAAAAAAAGAAGGTCGTTTTCGGGGAGAACCAAAGGGAAGTTCTGCTTCCATTCCCCAGACTGTTAAAAAACAAAAATTTGTTTTTTTCTCTTTTTTTTTTATTGGATCTCTATGATGAGATTGTGCCTTAGATTTTCTCCAAGGTTTTAGACAGAAAGGATATAGAATCTTTATCTGAATACCATCTATTAACCAATCTTGGGGAAATTCTGTTTCTGATAATTGAACACCATTATAGGTGCATTTAATATGGATTTCTCTATTCCATTCCTTAAAATCCTCGTCCCACTCGGAATTTTGGAATAATAAAATATGGAAAAGGTTTTTGGCTATTATTAATGAAGGCAATAGAATGTATTTTCTAAGAAAAGATTGGGTTATTAACATCAAACTTCTTATTACTTGAGTAAATATAAAAGCATCCCAAGCTTCTGATATTTCTATCTGTTCGTTTTTATATCTTTTTTCCTCTTTCTCCTTTTCTTCTTTTTTATCGTTATTTTCAAAATAGGAAATTTTTGATTCTGATTCTTGTTCTCTGCCCATCCAATTCCTAAAGATTTTATTCTTCATTTCGTTGATATCAAAAGACGAAAAAAAAGACATTTTGTCTAGACGATCCAAAAAAAGTGGGGAATGTACATTTACTTGAAAGAGGTCCCAAATAACTGTTTTACGTCTTTGAGCGCGCATGGATCCTTTGATTAGATTGCGACGAAAATCCGATTGTTGTGAGTAACGTACCAAAGCCACCTCTCCCTCTTCCATTTGATCATCGTTTTTATCATTGTTACTAGTATTCAGAATACTAGAAATAGAATTGGTATTCTGATCATTATCGTTATAAATTACCACAAGTTTGGCTCTTCTTGAATGAATCTCATAATCGTCTTCCTCCAATTCTTCTTCATTTTCTTCTTCCTCTTCTTCCAAATTCTCGGTTAATTTGTATGACCATCGAGAAACCTTTTTACTGACTTCTTCTATTCTAATTCCAATAGATTCTTTTTTCATTGTTTTTTGATCTTTTGTATGTGTTGTAATTACATCAAATACAAATTGCAAATATTTTGCTTGACTTTCTGAATCAATTCCTTTTTCTTCTTTAGAATTAAAAAATGATTGACGATGGAGTTCTACGGAATCATTAATAAGTAGATCATGAATCTTATTTATAAAAAAAAATCCTAATAAATCTTCCGTATCTGTATAAGTATTCATGATTGCGCGTGAATCTAATTTTTTTCTCGTTCCTCGATATGGTCCGTTGAAAAAAGGATCATATGCTTTTGGCAAGCATTTTTTTTTTTTTTCATCATCACATAATATGGTTCTTTTTTCAAGCATATCCAGACTAGAGGATCCCTTCTTTTTTTCTAAAATTTGGATTCGGCTTTTCAATTCATTGTTAAAATTGCACTTTTTTTTTTCATTAGTATAAATCCAAGAATTATAAAGATCTTCGTCGTATAGTTTTTCTATTATGTATAAAGAAATTCTTTGTTCTAGCATTTCCGAAAAAGTCGATAAACTGGGCGGATATGTAAAGGATATTGTTTGTTTCCCATCACTTGTACATGTAAAAAAAAAGAATTGTGACATTTCATTGCGTAAAGCATTTTCTAATTTATTATTTTTTATATATCGTAATGGACGATTCCATCGATTAAAATCGAAAAGAAAAGAGACAAAAGTTTTTTCAATCTTTTTATTCATTCTTTTCTTTTTCTCTTCTTTAAGTCTTACCAATTCCCAATTCTCTTGATGGGTCTCCAGATCAGAATATTCGTAAACTGGGCTATCTTGATAGCGTGCCTCTTTAAAGTGAAATTCATCCTTTGTTTTTTCCTTTCCATTCACTCGGATCTCTTCCGTTTCATCTATTTTGTCCAGATCCTCCCTTTCTTCCGAAAAAAGGGAAGGGTTTTCTTCGGTGGATCCCTCTTGTTCCTGTTTAGTCTCCTTCATTTCGGAAGTTGTTTCTACATCGCTTTCTTCCTTTCTTTCTCCCCCTTCTTCCGTTTCTGAGGTTTCTTTATCTTTCAGTTTCTTAGTGACAATAGGCGACGGCATTCTGCCTAAATAGTAGACACAGGTGATAAATAAGAGAATACTAAAGATTCGAGCCATAGAATTTCTCAATTCTGACACAAGATACTTATTAGATCGAATAGAATGATTTTGCCGTATCCAG